CGAGCATACAACTCCTTTAAGGAGGGTTCCCCCGTCCCAGTCGTTTTGGATTCCGACGTGGGGAATGGTTCCAAGAGGACTCCCTCCTCAAACGACCTCAAGGAGGAGTTGGATTCCGAATGGACAATTATTTCGCTTCCACTATGATTTACCATATTTGTCACATTGGAACCCCCTTCCGCATCGAGGAGGGCTCTAAAAACGAAAGTCATAGAAAAGAGAATCACCCCCGAGCACCCTCCCTTTACTAGCAGTAAAGAGAGAGATCGAGAAAGGATCCCCTTTAAGAAGAAGGTATGAACCCAGTCGTCCTGTCCGAGCCATACTCCAATAAAATAAAGGAGTATGCTTAGGCAAATAAATATAAATGTTCCTAGATGCCTAGGCATACATTTACGACTAAAGATAATAAAGCCTATAAAACAAAGAGCTACTATCATTTCTTCATTATAGATTGAGATCTTCTTCGAACTTAACGCACAAATAGATGGAATTGCAGCAAATAGCATCTTTCTAGTCGTGGAAGATATAGGTTGTTTAAGAAGAGAGAATCGTTGGTTCCTTATAGTCATGAGTATAAGGCACTGAAGAAAGAGCGAACTAACTAAGCCCCCTCTGAGCAGGGGGTTTCGAAGAAGAAAAAAAGATTCCGGGATGGTCCAATCGGGTGAACCAATTCTTATCCTTCCCCTCTCACCGCGCAGAGACGAAAGGGAATCGGTCAGACCTCGCGCAAACCCTTGCTCAAAGAGTCCGCCAAGGGGATATTGTAACGCGAGATGATCTTTTTCTACTAGTAGATCAATTACAAAGCCCTGCTAGTGAATTCTATCTCCAAGCCTTGACTCTTCTTTTAACCGGGCTCACACAAGTAAGTGAAGGACCCCCTTTGGCCTTTCTGAAGTGTGGCCCGGGGATAAGGAATCAATAATTCGAATAGAGAATAGACGGTTTACGAGTTCCATCCTTAGAACGTGTGATCATGGCATCTGACTCGGGAAATGACTTAATCAATAGAGAGAAATCTGTCCTTTTAGCAGCCTTTTTTTATCTACGATACCAGCATCCACTTCTTCAACTCGAGCAATCACATCCTTCAACGGCAGCTGAAATAGCAGGGGATCTTGCTAACTGTGCTTATTCTGCTTCCTATAAAAGAGAATCTCTCTATCAACAAAAGCGCTTGGTCACATTCATTCAACCATCAACCATTTCACCGCTCCTACCTTCTTTCTTTTCGTGTAGTGGGACTCCTTCTTCGTCAGTCAGAGACAGCAGCAGATAAGAGAATCGCTAATGGTTCTCTTATACGAAACTTTATTTACCCCGGGGTTCCTTCCCTCGCTTAATCGGAATCTCACTCACTCTTTAGTTTCAATGCTAAATGGGAGCCTAGTTCAATGGCAGCTTTCTTCCTAAACAGGAGAGTTCGAAGGCCCTTCTCTGCGGATTCGTCCTAAGATAAGGAAGAGCTTAACCACACCAAAGCTAATTCAACTTCCGGAGCAGTCGAAAGAGGAAACAGATTCAACAAGAGACAAGGCTGGTAATGACGATCCTCCAACTGCGGTTACGACGACAGTGGCAAGAGCTTCTTCTTTGCTTACATCTTATCTTTCCGTGACTTCTTGCATCTCGAAAAAGAATATTCTAAAAGGCTAGCTCCACCTCTCGGCTTCTGAAACAATCCTTGTGAAAAAGAAAAAGATAGTAGCACAGGGCCTTCTCTCCATCTTAGAAGAAAAGTAGAATTTCGTGCGGGTATGAAAGAAAGATAGCTATTAAAAAGCATCTTCCTTCCCCTGCTCTGAACAGCGGCAACAACCAGTGATGGCATACTCTTATTATAAGAAAGAAGCATCTCCGAGCTAACTGCAATTGATTCTATAGCAGCAGATCTCGCGGTTATGCCGCATCAAGAGCAAAGCGAGAAGAGCTGACTCGTGAACATGAACAATCGCTTATTTCACAGCTGGTTCAACTTGAGCTTCGGATCAAAGAACTATCTTCCCACCAAGGGCCGTTCCCTAAAGAATGTCTTTCCCTGGGGCTTGTCTCTCATGAGTATAAGGCACTGAAGAAAGAGCGAACTAACTAAGCCCCCTCTGAGCAGGGGGTTTCTTTCTCCTTATCTACTAGAACTTTAGGAAAGCTTGGAAGCTACTTGCAGTGAATGAAGGAATGCGGCCGTAAGCTCATTGGTTTAAGAGCTACTCCGCTTCTCGCTAACAGCCCTATTCGCTTAGCTCGGGTATTCCCATTGCTTCAGGTATTTGATTACCAAACCAACCGTTGCCACACATCTAGCTACAAAGAAAGACAAAATACATTTATTGGTTCACGCACCTTCTGTCATTTCACTTCACTACCAGCGCAGTCCAATTCTCTTTCTCTATCTCCGAATTCTCTGTTTCACTCACCACCTACCTATCTTTCGAGCATACCTTTCTCCTTTCAACCAATGCCATTCACACCATACCCAGCCCAAAAGACTCTCCAG